TTATTCCAATGGGCTTTTTTGCCCTTTGGCAATTTTCTTTGATTATCTTTTCTAAATTTTCTTTGTTTATCTTTTAGAAATTCATTTTGTCTAATTCTGTATTCGTTATTAACAAAGGGTAATAAAGCTAAAATACGAGCTTGTTTTATAGCAAGCGTAATTTTTCGTTGTTGTTTTAAAGTCAATCTAGTCACCCGTCTAGGTAATATTTTTCCTTGTTCACTAATAAATCGATTAAGCAACCTTAGATTTCCGTAAAAAATTTTATCCTTGGGGGACAAAGGAGGCTTAGGCTTAGACTGCTTGGGCTTACGAAAAACCTTCTTGGGCTTAGACTGCTTGGCTTTAGACTGCTTGGCCTTAGACTCTTCGGACTTAGACTGCTTGGCCTTAGACTGCTTGGCCTTAGACTGCTTGGCCTTAGACTCTTCGGACTTAGACTGCTTGGGCTTAAACTCTTCGGGCTTAGATTGCTTGGCCTTAGACTCTTCGGACTTAGACTGCTTGGCCTTAGACTGCTTGGCCTTAGACTCTTCGGACTTAGACTGCTTGGCCTTAGACTGCTTGGCCTTAGACTCTTCGGACTTAGACTGCTTGGGCTTAAACTCTTCGGGCTTAGACTGCTTGGCCTTAGACTCGGGCTTAAACTCTTCGGGCTTAGACTGCTTGGCCTTAGACTCGGGCTTAAACTCTTCGGGCTTAGACTGCTTGGGCTTACGAAAAGACTTCTTGGATTTATCCATAGTTTGTTTCTCCGTTATTTTGGATATTTCGAAAATTCGATTTCATTCGACCAGATTGACTAATTATAATTATTTATAATTAAGAAATCAAATTTTGCTTATTTCTATTTTGATATTTAAACATGTATTAACATATGATATATTAATATTTTCTTTTGTATTTGTAAAGGTGACATGCAGATAATCGATTCCATCTATTTCTTTATCTCTCCATGAATTGTATGTTTGTAACAATAAGGACAGAATTTTCTCAATTCCAATGGACTGGGCGTATTGTGTTGATTCTTTTGAGTAATATATCTGGAAATACCTGTTGATCTCTTATTAACGCTGTTTCGAAGACAACTGGTACATTCCAAAATAACCCGTACTCGGACATCTTTACTCTTTTTTTTACCTTTTTTTTTATCCTTGGCCATGAACCAACCTCCTTTTGGTTTTTTTATTCAAAAAACTCTTTTATTTTGCGATCCGAAACGACCAAGAAAGGAATGCAAAAAATAGAAGTTGCTAACTCCAAATCTAGTTATGAGACATTTTTTTGCAACCAATATAGTCAAAATAAGTACTACAATAATCTAAATTAGATTATAGTAAGTATATCTAAGTGAATGTATAGAATAAAGTGAGTAAATTGAAATGCAGGGGGTGTACAACTAACTAAATGCACTTTTTTCTATACGACGAAATACATGTGCATGTCTAATTTACATTAGAAGTTTCGATTCAAATTGCAGTACAATATTTAAATTTTAGTTAAACATCTTGTATGATACTGTTGGCCAAACCACATTTGCACTTCTGTTCTCTTAATTTCATTGAAGGTAATTTCCTTTAAGCCCCAAGTTACGAGGTTCGCTGAGGGGAGAATTTACTTTTATTCTTTTTCTTTTCGAACTTATTCAAATAAAAAAAGAGAGGAGGTAGTATTCACAGATATTTCTCTAATCTTGCTCACTCCCTGTGTTAATAATAATTATTAGAATGAAAAAAAGGGGAATGTCAACGCATCCGGGAAAAAACGATTGATCTCTATTAACAGACCTGCTAAAGAACTGAACCATAGGGTACTTATTACTGGCGCCACGGATAAATATGTTTTTAGATTTCGCATTTTAAATTCTCCTTCTTTATTGGAATTCTAATAAAGAATTGATCTTGTAATACATATAATACATATATGATTTGGTTTATATGTGATTAAAGGACCCTTTTTTTTGTTTTGTACGTGAAACTCCTAATTCAATTTCAAATCTACAAGGATTTGATCGATGAGATTTTTTTTATTAGTAATGAAAAGAACAAAATACACCTCTTTCCCCCTAAGCATTTGCCAAATTTATGGCGAGTTTTCCATTTTATTTTGCACATGTCTATAAGTTCATTATTAGTATATGTTATATGATATGAGATGAAGAAATGACAAGATAAGTTGGATATCTCAATCAATAAAGAAAATGAAATACGTATATAGAAAACAATTTGGGGATTCTCTACAATGACATTGTAGGGCAATTGAAAGGGATGTAGCGCAGCTTGGTAGCGCGTTTGTTTTGGGTACAAAATGTCGCAGGTTCAAATCCTGTCATCCCTACCTATTCTTTTTGTTTCACTTCTGAGTAATAACAAAGGGTCAATTGAAATAACTTCAAATTGGACATATCTAATCTTGAATTATTATCATATATTATATGATAATATTGATAACATAGGCATTGAAGACGTGGTGGAGTTAAAAAGAAAAAAGAATATTTTTC